GCGTGAATTCTTATAATAATGTAAATAGTAATTTTCCTGATCAGAAACTTAGGTGACAAGGTTTTAGTTGGGGCTTTTTTGTTTTATGGGTTTTAGTAAAAATGTTAGCTATGTCAGGAGTGTGAATAAATGTGTGTAGGGGGGGGTAGGGGGGGGTCTAACATATTATAAAGAGCACCAGGGGGCACAACTCAGGAATCGTCAGATGACAAAGCCACAGCTTATGCACTTGAATACTTAAAATGTGGTTTATTTTACTTTATGCCCCCGAAATTTATTAGGTTTTATTAAACCCATGGAAATATGCCCGGCTTTTTAAAAGTAGGAAATGGGAAGCACCCCCAAAAGAAAAAAAAAAATAAAAAAAACCCCTAGCCCTTAGATGAAGCACTCCGTGATGGGGGGTGCTCCCCCTTATGTGTTGCAACCGATTTTTGCGCAAGTGTTTTTAGATGAAACACTCTGTGATGTGGGGTGCTCCCCCTCTATGTGTTGCGGCCACCCTTGTGCCTAAATGCCTCTAGATGAGGCACTCTGTGATGTGGGGTGCTCCCACTCTATGTGCCCCCCCCCCCCTTTGCCGGAGTGTGGATAGAAAGAAAGTATGCAAGGTGATTATCAATTAATGTACAATGATTATTATGGATATTTACATGTTTTATGGTTATTCGTATGGAATTTAAAATTGTTAATATTTGCATGGTAAATAATGTTGATTAAAAATTCCTATGTACTTAGATATCACTGATATGGTTAATATAATTGTATGTTGATAATACATATATATATATATATATAAGCAAGAAGTAGTTTAGTTTAGAATACTAGCTTTGGGAGTTAGTGGTGGGAGTTAAATTCTCTCCTTTTTGATGAGCAGTAGGGGGGAATTTAACCCCCGACGTCCGGTTTACAAGACCGGTGCTCTGAGACTGAGCTACTAGTGCCTACCAGTCGAAGAGTTTATTTTCCAGAGATCCTACTAGTGGAAATAAGATTAGGAACAGTGAAAAGTAAAGTAAGGATGCGATTTGGCCAATAATAATGAAGGGTTGTTCTGCTGGTATACCTCCAATTCATGTGAGAATTAACACATCTATGACATGGGTTCAGAATAAAACTTGTGAAAATGGTCGGAATGTTATAGCACGTTGTTTGGATGTGTGGAGGAATGGCACTACTAGAAGGATAAGGATGGAGGCTAGAAGGGCTAGGACTCCTCCTAATTTGTTTGGGATTGATCGTAGAATAGCGTATGCAAAGAGGAAATATCACTCGGGCTTGATGTGGGGCGGGGTCACTATAGGGTTGGCCGGCGTAAAATTGTCGGGGTCTCCTAAGAGGTTGGGGTAGAATAGTGCTAGGGAGGCAAGTAGAACTAGTAGGACTGCGAAACCAAGCAGGTCTTTGTACGAGAAATATGGGTGGAAAGAAACTTTATACGTGTTCGAGTTTAATCCAATTGGGTTATTAGACCCGGTTTCATGGAGAAATAGTAGGTGAAGAATTGTTATGGCTAGGATGATAAATGGAAGGAGGAAGTGAAAGGTGAAAAAGCGGGTGAGGGTGGCATTGTCTACTGAGAAGCCCCCTCAGATTCATTCAACAAGGGTGGTGCCTACGTAGGGTACAGCAGATAATAGGTTAGTAATGACGGTAGCGCCTCAGAAGGACATCTGTCCTCATGGTAGGACGTAGCCAACGAAGGCGGTCATTATTACTAGAAGGAATAGGATGACCCCGATGCTTCAGGTTTTTTTGTAGAGGTAGGAGCCGTAGTAAAGGCCTCGACCAATGTGGAAGTAAAGGCAAATGAAGAAGAAAGATGCACCGTTTGCATGAAGGTTACGGACTAACCATCCGAAGTTAACGTCTCGACAGATGTGTGCTACAGAGTCAAAGGCTAACTCAACGTTAGGGGTATAATGCATTGCAAGGAATAATCCTGTAAGGATTTGGGTTATTAAGCATAGGCCCAGTAGTGAGCCGAAGTTTCATCAAACGGAAATACTGGCGGGAGTGGGGAGGTCAATTAGTGCATCGTTTATGATTTTTAATAGTGGGTGGGTTTTTCGAAGGCTGGCCATTAATGTTCTTGTAGTTGAATTACAACTGTGGTTTTTCATTCCATCGGCCCAGGTTAAAGTCCTGGCAGGAATTATGACGTTTATGATATGTCTATTTTTATTTGGGTTGGTAATAGGGACAACGGCGGTTGGGTCAAGCCCTTCCCCTTATTATGGTGGTCTGGGCTTGGTGGTTGCAGCAGGCATAGGGTGTGGAATTTTAGTTTGTTGTGGTGGTTCCTTTTTGTCATTAGTCTTATTTTTAATTTACCTAGGGGGAATACTAGTTGTAATAGCTTATTCATCGTTTCTAGCTGCTGAGCGTTTCCCCTATAGTTGGGAGCGGAAAGAAGTTTCAATGTATATAGCATTATTCGCGGCTGTTAATTCTCAAGTATTTTTGCTTTGGCCCGTGGATTGGTATCAGACTTCTTGGGCCCCCATAGATGATATGGAAGAGTTCATTGTTTATCGAAGTGACATGGAAGGGGTTGCGATAATGTATTCGTCGGGTGGGGGTATACTAGTGATCACTGTTTGGGCCCTGCTTCTTACTTTATTAGTAGTATTAGAGGTGGCTCGGATTGGTGATCGAGGGGCCATTAAAGCTGTTTAAAAATAGGCTACAGGGGTGGCGAAGCCCAGGGTTATAAAGAACATGGTGAGGTAAGTTTTAATTGATCCTCGTTGGGTATCACTTGTTGTGGTAGCTATACGGATGTTGTAGGAGGCCACAGCTTTAGGTCCGACTTTTTCTATTCAGGTTTGGTCAGCTGATTGATTAGCACCTTTTTGACCTAGTGATAGACCAAGTTTTGATATGGCGGGGTTAATAATAGATGAGAAGAATGCTGTTATATTGGATAAGTTATGGGGTTTAAGGACTGGGTAAGCCTTGATTTGTTTGTTTGCGAGGGATGCTAGTTGTAAGGCAGCCAATAGGCCCAGAGTTGAGACTAGAATGGCTGTTAATTTATATATGGCTGGTAGAGTTATAATTGGTACTTTTAGGGGGATAATATTGGAGGTGATTAGGGTACCAGCAATAATGCTGCCAAAGGCTAATCGTTTAAGTGGGTTGATTAGCATTGGGTTATTTTCGTTAATAGGGCAGAGAGTGTTGAATCGAGGGTAGCCCATGGAGACGTAGTATACAACCCGTAGGCTATAAATGGCAGTGAAGGAGGTGGCCAGCAGGGTTAGAGTGAGGGCTCAGGCGTTTAGGTATGAAGTGTTTAGTGCTTCAATAATAGGGTCTTTAGAGAAGAATCCGGCTAGGAAAGGGAAACCAGTCAGGGCGAGGCTGCCGATGATAATACAAGATGAGGTGACAGGGACGAGGCGGTGTATACCCCCCATTTTGCGAATATCTTGTTCGTCGTTCAGGCTGTGAATGATTGAGCCGGAGCATAGGAAAAGTATTGCTTTGGAAAAAGCGTGAGTACAGATGTGTAAGAAGGCGAGTTGAGGTTGTTTTAACCCAATTGTTACCATTATTAGTCCTAGCTGGCTTGTTGTAGAGTATGCGATAATTTTCTTAATATCATTTTGGGTCAGAGCACAGGTTGCGGCGTATAGCGTTGTGAGGGCTCCCAAGCAGAGGCATAGGGTTAAGGCTATTGGGTTATCTTCTATAAGAGGGCTTATACGGATAAGAAGGAAGACACCTGCTACAACCATGGTGCTGGAGTGAAGAAGGGCAGAGACCGGTGTAGGGCCCTCTATGGCAGAGGGCAGTCACGGGTGGAAGCCAAATTGGGCTGATTTACCAGCGGCGGCTATAATAAGCCCCAGAAGTGGTAGGTTAAGATCAAAGTTTTTAGCATTTATAAATAGTTGTTGTATTTCTCAGGAGTTAAGTTTGGCTATTATTCATACTATAGTAAGGATTAGTCCAATATCTGCCAGTCGGTTATATATTACTGCTTGGAGGGCGGCGGTGCTAGCATCAGCCCGTCCATACCATCATCCAATCAGCAGGAATGACATAATGCCTACACCTTCTCACCCAATGAAGAACTGAAATATGTTGTTTGCTGTTACTAGAATAATCATTGCGATTAGGAAAATTAACAGGTACTTAAAGAAGCGATTTACAAAGGGGTCTGAATGCATGTATCATGCTGCGTATTCTATAATTGATCATGTTACGTACAGTGCAATAGGGATAAAAATGATGGAGTAGTGGTCGAACTTTAGGCTAATGTTTACATCAAAGGTGTGGGTATTTATTCAGTTTCAGCTGGTGATGACTGTTTCTGCTCCTTCGTTTATGAATAAAAATAGAGGTAGTAGGGAGACTAGGAATGCTAGTTTAACTGCATTTTTAGGCTGTATTGATACCGAGTCGGTGTTTTCGGGTTTAGGGAATAGGGTTGCGAACACAGGGTATAATAATACCAGCAGAATAACAGCAAGACTGGTAGATATAACTAGTGAGGGGAGGTACATAGCTGCTACTTGGATTTGCACCAAGAGTTTCTGGTTCCTAAGACCAGCGGATTAGCTGTTATCCTTTAGAAGCAGTATACGAGTGAGCCTTGGGGTCCAACCAAGGTTACGAGGATTAGCAGTCTTCGCTACTAGCGAGTCTCTCTCGGTAAATAAGGGGATTTCAACCCCTGTTTTTAGAGCCACAGTCTAATGTCTTAGGTTAAACTACATTTACCTACTGTAAGGTCAACCTCAGACTACTTCGGGTTTAAGTATAATGAGGGCGAGAGGGGCCAGATGGAGAACGATTAGAATATGTTCTCGGGTATCTGATGGGGCCAGGGTTTTAATGTGGGAGGGAAGTTCTCCTCGTTGTGTTTTCAAGTAATTGAATAGTGAGTATCCGGCGGTAATTATAGTAGCTGTTCCTGTTAAAATAATAGTTCAGTTGGATCATTTAAATAGGGAGGAAATAATTATAATTTCTCCGGTGAAATTGGGGAGTGGGGGTATTGCTATGTTGGCTAGGATGGCAAAGAATCATCATATGCCAATTAGGGGGAGGAATTTTTGAAGGCCCCGTATAAGAATAATTGATCGGGTGTGTGTGCGGTCATAATGGGTGGCTGCAATATAAAATAGAACGGAGGATGTTAGCCCGTGTGCAATTATAAGGACGAGTGCTCCTGCAAGTCCTCATACTGATTGGGTGAGGAGGGCTCCTGTAACAAGGCCTATGTGGCTGACTGAAGAATAAGCAATTATGGCTTTCAAATCAGATTGCCGAAGGCAGATTGTGCCTGTTATAATTACACCTCATAGGGTGAAGACCATAAAGGGGTAGCAGAGTTCATGGGTTACAGGCTCTAGGATACCCATTAGACGAATTATGCCATACCCGCCTAATTTTATGAGAACAGCTGCAAGAATTATTGAGCCTGCATTGGGGGCTTCTACTTGGGCTTTGAGGAGTCATAGGTGGACGCCGTATAGGGGAATTTTAGTTATAAATGCTATAAGGCAGCCGACTCACCATAGCTTGTCTGTTTGTAAATCAAGCTCTGTGGGGCTACAGTATAGGATGGTAAGAAGGGACAGGGTGCCTGTGGTATTTTCAAGCATAAGAATCGATACAAGGAGTGGGATGGACCCTGCTAGTGTATAAAAAATAAAGTAGATCCCTGCGATTAGCCGCTCTTGTTGGGCACCTCAGCGGGTAATAATAACTAGTGTTGGTATAAGGGTGGCTTCAAATATAATAAAAAATATTACGATCTCGGTGGAGGAGAAGGCCAGAACAAGGAAAATGGACAGGGATGTAAGGATAATAACGTGTATTCGTTGGCGATTTACTGGCTCTTTTATTGTGGTTTTTTGGCAGGCTAGAATTATTAATGGCAGGAGTCAGCAGGAGAGCACCATAAGGGGGGCGGAGAGGGGGTCAATAGCTAAGTATGTGTTGACATGCGTTCATCCTGTTTCTGAAAGTTTAATTAGTCAGGTGAGGCTAGCTATTGCGATTATAAGGCTCTGGCAACCGGCTGTTGATCAGATTGAGGCTGAAGGAACAAATAATGTTGTGGGAATTATTATAATTATTGGTACCAGAATTTTTAACATCGTAGGAGATTAAAGTTTTTAACATGATCGCATCCGTGGGTGCGAGTTAAAGCTACTATGAGGGCTAGTCCTGTGCTTGCTTCACAAGCTGAGAAGGCTAGGAGGAACATGGGGGCAGCTGAAAAGTTGGCTGAGTCTGTTTGTAGGGATCAGACTGCTAGTAGTAGATAGAGGGAAAGTATCATAGCCTCTAAACATAGCAGAGCTGAAAGGAGGTGGGTTCGGTTAAATACTAACCCGGTTGCACCTATAACGAAAGATATAGAAAGAGCAAGGTGGATAGCGGACATGCAGGAAATTATGGACTTTAACCACAAGCTTTTGAGCCGAAATCAAATGTTTTTTTTAAACTAATAACCTATTGGGCTCATTCTAGGCCTCCTTGAACAGATTCATATAGTAGTCCGGATGTCAGGAGGGCTAGTACTACAAAGGTTAAGAAGAAGGTGGTTAGGGGTGAAGATAGTTGGTCTGCTCAGGGAAGGGGGAGTAGGAGGGCAATTTCTAGGTCAAATAGAAGAAAAAGGATAGCAACGAGAAAGAAGTGTAGGGAAAAGGGGTTTCGGGCTGAAGCTATGGGGTCAAAACCGCACTCGAACGGGGATAATTTTTCGTAGTCAGGGTTCAATGTAGGAAGCCATATGGCTAGGAAGATTAGAACAATCGCTAATATAGTGGTGATTATGACAATTGCTGTAAGTAAAGACATTATCTTTCCTTGGGTTTTAACCAAGACCTGGTGATTGGAAGTCACTCATACTGAAGTTGATACTAGAAAGATTAAGACCCCCATCAATAGACGGAAATATATAGGAATAATCAAACAACGTCTACGAAGTGTCAGTACCAGGCAGCTGCTTCAAATCCGAAATGATGTTTAGATGTAAAGTGGTAATATAGCTGACGGAGGAGGCAGACGGCCAAGAATGTAGAGCCAATGATAACATGGAGTCCATGGAAGCCGGTGGCTACGAAGAATGTGGAACCATAGACTCCGTCTGCAATTGTAAAGGGGGCTTCATGATATTCTATGGCTTGGAGTACAGTAAAGTAGAACCCTAAGAGAATTGTTAGTGTCAGGGATTGGGCGGCTTGTTGACGGGACCCTTCCATAATGCTGTGGTGAGCTCAGGTTACTGTTACCCCTGACGCGAGAAGGACTGCAGTATTTAAAAGAGGTACTTCAAATGGGTCTAAAGTTGTGATGCCTGTGGGTGGTCAGCAACCCCCTAGTTCTGGACTAGGGGCTAAACTAGCATGGTAGAAGGCTCAGAAAAAGCCTAAAAAGAAGAAAGCCTCAGAGGTAATAAAAAGGATCATACCATATCGAATGCCTTTTTGAACGGGGGGTGTATGGTGTCCTTGGAAGGTTGCTTCTCGAACAATATCTCGTCATCATTGATATATAGTAAGCAGAAGAAGAATTAACCCAAGAATAACTAGAGTAATTGACTGAAAGTAAAACCGGACAACAAGGCCGGAGGTTAATAGTAAGGCAGCAATCGCCCCTGTTAGGGGTCAGGGGCTGGGGTTGACAATGTGGTAAGGATGTATTTGACGGGCCATTAGACATTCTCTTGTAAATATAGGCTCAAGAGAAGAACAAACACGTAGGCCTGGATGACAGCGACTGCAATTTCTAGGAGTATAAGTAGTAGGAGGAGAACAGATGTTGGGATGGCCACTAGAGGTATAAGCGGCAGTAGGACAGCCACGGCTATAGAGATTAGGTGAATAAGCAGATGTCCGGCTGTAAGGTTAGCTGTTAATCGAACGCTAAGGGCTACTGGGCGAATTAGTAGGCTAATTGTTTCGATGATAATTAGGATAGGGATTAAGGGGGTTGGGGTGCCTTCTGGGAGAAGGTGGCCGAGGGATTGGGTTGGTTGGTTTCGTAAGCCAATAATTACAGTAGCAAGTCAGAGTGGGAATGCGAGAGCTAGGTTTACAGATAGCTGTGTAGTGGGGGTAAAGGTGTACGGGAGAAGGCCAAGTGTGTTAAGGGAGGTCAGGTAAAGTATTAAGGAGCTAAGGATTAGGGCTCACTTGTGCCCTGGATGACTTACAGGTGTAAAAACTTGGTGTGTAAATCGAGCAATAAATCAGTTTTGTACTATTGATAATCGATTACACACTCATCGGGCTGTATAGAGGGGAAGAGTAGTGATTGGGAAAGCAAGGGCTAGTACGACTAGCGGTACGCCTCAACGGACTGGAGAAGCAAATTGATCGAAGAGGCCTAATGCCAAGATCACTCTGAGTCTCCTGGTTTCAGGTTAGTCTTTTTTTCTAGTTTTACAGGGAATTTATTAGGGAATTTTTGGGCTATTAGTAGGGGTACAACAATAGCAAGGAATATACATCAGGTACATAGGAAAGAGTAAAACCAAGGGGTTGGCATTGTCTGAGGCATGTCGCTAGAGGTGATTGGGAGCCACCAGTTTTTAGCTTAAAAGGCTAACGCTGAACCCAGTTTAGCTTCCTAGCGAAGTGTCTTCGAGAATTAATGAGGATCAGTACTCAAAGTGTTTTAAGGGGACTGCTTCAACTACAATTGGCATAAAACTGTGGTTGGCGCCGCAGATTTCGGAGCATTGACCATAAAACACTCCTGAGTGAGATGTTATAAAGGCTGTCTGGTTTAGTCGACCTGGAATTGCGTCTATTTTTACGCCTAGTGAGGGTACTGCCCATGAGTGAAGGACATCTTCAGCGGAAATAAGAAGTCGGATAGGGGATTCAACAGGGATTACTATCCGGTGGTCTGCTTCTAGTAGACGAAATTGGCCCGGAATCAGGTCTTCTGTTGCAATTATGTACGAGTCAAACCCCAGGTCTTCGTAGTCTGTATATTCGTAGCTTCAATACCATTGGTGGGCTATAGCTTTAATTGTCAGGTGGGGGTCGTTAATTTCGTCTATGAGATAAAGAATACGAATAGATGGAAGGGCAATAAGGATGAGGACGATGGCTGGAAGAACTGTTCAGATGATTTCGATTTCTTGGGAGTCTAAGATGTATATGTTAGACAGTTTAGTTGAAATTATAGCTACAATAATGTATAGTACTATAGTACTAATTAGGAAAATAATTATCAGTGCATGATCATGGAAGTGAAGAAGTTCTTCTATTAAGGGTGAAGCGGCATCTTGAAAGCCTAGTTGTGAGGGATGGGCCATTATATATATATATACATATATATAAGACACGTGGGGTTTTAACCCACAAAGTTGCCTTGACAAAGCAGCGTTATAATTTAACTAGGGTCTTATGAAGAAAGTGACAGAGGGGTTGTTGTGGTTGGCTTGAAACCAGCATACGGGGGTTCAAATCCCTCCTTTCTCGTTAATCTTCTTGGGTTATAGTAAATGTTGGTTGTTCGAAAGTGTGAAAAGGAGGTGGGCAGCCATGTAGTCACTCCACATTGGTTGTGGTTAACTCCACTGATAGGACTTCACGTTTGGCGGTGAAGGCTTCTCAGATAATGAATAGGAACATAATTACCCCTGTGAGGGAGACGAGGGAGCCGATAGAGGAGATTGTATTTCACAGAGTGTAGGCGTCGGGGTAATCTGAGTACCGTCGGGGTATTCCGGCTAAACCTAAGAAGTGTTGAGGGAAGAATGTAAGATTTACCCCTAAAAATATAATACCAAAGTGAATTTTAGTTCACATATTATGTAAGGTATAGCCTGTAAATAGCGGGAACCAGTGGACGAAACCAGCGACAATAGCAAATACAGCCCCTATAGATAGGACGTAGTGGAAGTGGGCTACAACATAGTATGTGTCATGGAGAACGATATCCAGAGACGAGTTGGCTAAAATAATGCCCGTCAGTCCTCCAACTGTGAAGAGGAAAATAAATCCAAGGGCCCATAGAAGGGGAGTTTCTCATTTAATGGTGCCGCCGTGCAAGGTGGCTAATCAGCTAAAGACTTTTACACCAGTTGGGATGGCAATAATTATTGTGGCTGATGTAAAGTAGGCTCGTGTATCTACGTCTATTCCTACTGTAAATATATGATGGGCCCAAACAATGAAGCCCAATAGGCCAATAGCCATTATAGCTCACACCATTCCTATATACCCGAAAGGCTCTTTCTTACCGGAGTAATAGGCGACAATGTGGGAGATTATACCGAAGCCGGGGAGGATAAGAATATAAACTTCTGGGTGTCCGAAGAACCAGAAAAGGTGTTGGTAGAGAATTGGATCGCCACCCCCTGCAGGGTCAAAGAAAGTTGTGTTTAGGTTTCGATCTGTCAGTAGTATTGTAATTCCAGCAGCAAGAACGGGTAAAGACAATAGAAGTAGCACGGCTGTAATTAACACAGCTCAAACGAATAGTGGTGTTTGGTATTGGGAAACGGCTGCAGGCTTCATATTAATAATTGTTGTGATAAAATTAATAGCCCCAAGAATTGAGGAGATCCCTGCTAAATGTAAAGAAAAAATAGTTAAGTCAACGGATGCTCCGGCGTGGGCTAGGTTTCCGGCTAGAGGGGGGTACACTGTTCAACCAGTTCCGGCCCCTGCCTCCACCCCAGAAGAAGCCAGAAGTAGGAGGAAGGAGGGGGGTAATAGCCAAAAGCTTATGTTATTTATACGAGGGAATGCTATATCAGGGGCCCCAAGTATTAGGGGAATGAGTCAATTCCCGAAGCCTCCAATTATGATGGGTATGACTATAAAGAAAATCATTACAAAGGCATGGGCTGTAACAATTACATTATAGATTTGATCGTCCCCAAGGAGGGCACCTGGTTGGCTTAGTTCAGCTCGGATGAGTAGGCTTAGAGCCGTACCCACCATTCCTGCTCATGCCCCAAACACTAGGTATAGGGTGCCGATGTCCTTGTGGTTAGTAGAAAAAAGTCAGCGTGAAGATACCACAGGTAGGATGGCTGAAAGAAAAGCGGTGGATTGTAGCCCCACATATAGAGGTTTAAGTCCTCTTCTTATCAAGTCCGGAGGTGCATTGCATGTAAGGTTGCAAACCTTGAGGAGCAGGTTAGTCCCCTGCCCGGGCTTCTTCCCGCCTTTTTTTTCTAAAGGCGGGAAGAAGGTAGACCGATGCTCGCTGGTTTGGGCGTTTAGCTGTTAACTAAAAGGTTGTAGGATCGAGGCCTACCGGTCTAGAAAGGCTTTATCTTAATTAAAGTGTCTGTTTTGCATACAGAAGATGTGGGGTAGTGTCCTGCAAGTCTTATCAGGTACTGAGAGGTTTTAACTCCCGCTTAGGACTTTGAAGGTCCTGAGACTAACTCTATCTTAAGTACCTTACGGGGAGAGGAATACTAAGAGGATGGGGATTAGTGGCGTGAGAAAGAGAGATGCTGATACTCCCAGGCCTATGGTTATGCTGCCTATGCGGTTACGTAAACGTCAGGGTTTAGACCCAAGTGTTGCGGAAGATGGTATAATTGTTATCATAGCGTAAATCAGTTGGAGGTAAAAGCGGAGGCTGAGTAGGGCACTGAGGGCAGCTACGGTTGCTAAGAAAGCGAGGTTGTGTTCGCATAGTTTTAGGATAATGAGTCATTTTGGCATAAAGCCTGTAAGTGGTGGAAGTCCCGCCAGTGAGAGAAGAACGAGGGGAATACACGCGGTAAATACTGGGTTTCGAGCTCAAGCGTTGGCTAAGCATTTAATACTTTTTGCTTCGATTTCTTTAAATAACATGAAAATTGTGCATGTTATAATAATGTACGTGACAAGGGTTAGGAGCACAAGGGGGTGGGAGTAGTGTATGGCTAAGGCTATCCAGCCGATATTAGAAATTGATGAGTAGCCTAGAATTTTTCGTACAAGGGTTTGATTTATACCTCCTAAGCCGCCTACGAGAATTGATAGTAAGCCAAGGGTAGTTAAGAGGGCGGGGGTATCTTGGGGGATTTGTGCAAGAAGAACGAGGGGGGCAAGTTTTTGTCAGGTAACAAGGATGAGGCCTGTGTCGAAGTCGAGTCCTTGAAGGACCTCAGGTAGTCAGGTGTGGAGTGGTGCTAATCCCAGTTTTATTGCTAGGGCAATAGTTATGATAATGGCGGCGATTGGGTGGGGCGTTTGTTCGATGGCTCATTGTCCTGTAATTCAAGCATTGGTAGCGGCACCAAATAGTAGTGTAGCACCTGCGGAGGCTTGGGTTAAAAAATATTTAGCGGCGGCTTCAATTGCCCGTGGATGACGGGATCCTGTTATTACGGGGATTATGGATAGAGTGCTGATTTCAAGTCCTATTCACGCTAGCAGCCAGTGAGAGCTAATGAGTGTGATCAGGGTTCCTAACCCGAGGCTGGGGATTACATGGCTGAGTACGTAGGGGTTCATTAGTATGGGAAGGGTTTTAACCAACATGTTTGGGGTATGGGCCCAAAAGCTTATTTAGCTGACCTTACTAGGAAGTAGTGTAGGTGGAAGCACTAAGGGTTTTGAGCCCTTGAGTTAGGGTTCAAATCCCTTCTTTCTAAGGAGTCGAAGGGACTTTAACCCTTATAGTTCACTCTATCAAAGTGGCCCTTAAGTTTCAGGCACGAATCCGTTTTTATAAATGAGGGGGAAGACCTGCGAATGCAATGAGCAGTGCTAGGTGGAACATTAATAGGGCTAGTGTTATAGGAAGATAGTTTTTTCAAATAAGGTGTATTAGCTGATCGTATCGGAAGCGGGGGAAGGAGGCGCGGGCTCAAATAAAGGCTAGTGAGAGAAAGGATGCTTTGATCATTAGGATAATGGTGCCAAGTTCTGGTATTTGTCAAATGTAAGAGGGGCCTAAAAATATTAGGGCAGAAAGTGTATTTATGAGGAGGATGTTTGAATATTCTGCTAGGAAAAACAAAGCGAAGGGGCCTGCTGAGTATTCGACGTTAAACCCGGAGACTAGTTCGGATTCACCTTCGATAAGGTCAAAAGGGGCTCGGCCTGTTTCTGCTAGGGTCGAGACATATCATATTGCGGCTAGGGGGAAGGCGGGGAAGATCAGTCAGATACCTTCTTGAGTGGTACTGAAGGTTTGCAGGGTAAAGCCTCCTGTGAATACAATAGTTGATAGTAGGATAAGTCCTAGTGCTACTTCATAGGAAATGGTTTGGGCTACTGCTCGTAGTGCGCCGATTAGTGCGTATTTTGAGTTTGATGCTCATCCTGAGCCGAGGATTGGTACACTTGCTAGGCTGGAGAGGGCTAGAATAAATAAGATACTTAGGTTGAGGTCAATGATGGGGTAAGGAAATGGTATGGGTGCTCAAAGTGTTAGAGCGAGTGTGAGGGCCAATATAGGGGTGGCAATAAATAGGATGGGGGATGAGGTAGAGGGTCGAACGGGCTCTTTGATGAAGAGCTTGATGCCATCGGCGATGGGTTGTAGGAGTCCATAGGGGCCTACAATATTAGGGCCTTTTCGTAGTTGTATATAGCCGAGCACTTTTCGTTCAAGAAGGGTGAGGAAGGCGACGGCTAGGAGAACTGGTACAATGAGTGTAAGGGGGTTAATAATGTGTGTTATAAGAGTGTGGATCATAGCTAAGGAGAGGGTTTGAACCTCTATGGAAAGGGCTTAGGTCTTTTGCAATAGCCGAGTTCTGCCACCTTAGCGGGCCGTTTTCTTGGGCGCGGTTGATATGTCCTCTTGTCTGTTTTAGTTGTTTGCATAGGGTGAGGGTGGGGCGTACTTGAGGCATGGGTCCCTTCTTTTCGGTCCTTTCGTACTAGAAAAAATCATGGCATAGATAGAAACTGACCTGGATTACTCCGGTCTGAACTCAGATCACGTAGGACTTTAATCGTTGAACAAACGAACCCTTAATAGCGGCTGCACCATTAGGATGTCCTGATCCAACATCGAGGTCGTAAACCCCCTTGTCGATATGGGCTCTAAAAGGGGATTGCGCTGTTATCCCTAGGGTAACTTGGTCCGTTAATCGGCTTTGCCGGATCTGTTTATGGTCAAAAATTTTGTTTGTTAGAGCTGCAGCTCTTGGTTGCAGGAAGTTGTACTCCCACTCCACGCGGGGGTTTTTTATTTCCCCGTGGTCGCCCCAACCGAAGACATAGGGGCATGTTTCAATAGGTTTAGTCCTCAGGGTTTAGGGGTAGATTACATGATATGCCTTAGTGTCTAAAGCTCCATAGGGTCTTCTCGTCTTATGGTATTATCCCCGCTTCTGCACGGGGAGATCAATTTCATTGACTTGAAAAAGGAGACAGTTAAGCCCTCGTAATGCCATTCATACAGGTCTCCATTTAAAAGACAAGTGATTACGCTACCTTCGCACGGTTAAAATACCGCGGCCGTTAAACATATAGTCACAGGGCAGGCTAGACCTCTTATTCTTTGTTTTTGCAAGAGGCGATGTTTTTGGTAAACAGGCGAGGCTTTAATATTTGCCGAGTTCCTTCTTTTTCTTTTAGTCTTTCCTTATGGGCACACCAGTGTTGGGTTAACGGTAATTAATTGGATGTTTTTCTGGTTACTTACTTGCTGTTCATTTCCCTCTTTGTTTGGGGCCGTTAAGTTTCGGTGGGGGTTCGTACTCGATATACACATGTGCAGGGAGAGGGCGGGGTTGCGCTCTTATTACTCATATCAGCATGTACACTCTCATGTATGCATGAGATGGCCTGGTAGTATTTAGGGGGTTAAGATTTGGTTATCGGAATATATGGGTAAGGTTAGATGCTTGAGCTTGAACGCTTTCTGTTTGGGTGGCTGCTCTTAAGCCCACCGCGGCACATCCCTTAATTAATTATGATCTTAACCCTCCTGGGAAAGTTGTGTTTTATGTCAAAGGAGCTGTTCCTCCTTTGACTAACTCTCTAGGCTTCTTTAGGTATCGGTAGTAGGTGGGTACCGGGGTGGAAGTAAGAACCCTGGAGGCTGAACTCTTATCCAATTCCCAGGCAACCAGCTATAACTAGGCTCGATAGGTCTGTCACCTCTACTCAAAGATCTTCCCACTCTATTGCCACAGAGACGGGTTTGCCCTATATTTATAGGCTGTCTTGGAGTAGCTCGCGTAGTTTCGGGGGTCCAAACTAAAGTGCTCTTTGCTTGGGAATTACTAGCTGAATCATGATGCAAAAGGTACGAGGTGTCATCTCTGCTTTTTTAAGCTTGACTGGGTTATTTCATTTCTTTTTCAGCGTTCCCTTGCGGTACTTTTTCTGTCGCTCCGGTAGTTCCTTTTCTGTCGCCCGTACTCAGGGGGTAAAATGGTTTGGTTAAATAGGGAGGTGGTATATTAAGGGTTATTAATATTGGGTTGTTGTTTATTGTGGGGGGGCTAGCTGGTTGGCATTAGAGTAACCCGGGTTTAACGGGTAATTTTTCAGTGTAAGGGAAAGGCTATAATTTTAGCTATACTCTAATGTTTCTCCAAGTACACCTTCCGGTACACTTACCATGTTACGACTTGCCTCCCCTCTATGTAATAAAGCATATTATTTATGTTAAATTTGTATTTTCGGGGAGAGTGACGGGCGGTATGTGCGCACTTCAGAGCCGGCTTCAGTGGAACACTCTATTTTCCACTTACTGCTAAATCCTCCTTCAGATGTACTTTTTCATTACGATCATTCGTGTTCTCTAATATTAGAGAATGTAGCCCATTTCTTCCCCTCTCATGCGCGACACCTCGACCTGACGTTCTGGGCGGTGCCGATTGTGCTTACTATAAATTCCCTCAGAGGGTAAGCTTACGACGGCGGTATATCGGCGGGAAAAACAAGAGAGGGTGAGGTTTAACGGGGATTATCGGTTATAGAACAGGCTCCTCTAGGTGGGTCTAAAGAACCGCCAAGTCCTTTGGGTTTTAGGCTAATGCCCGTAGTACCCAGGCGGATAGATATATGTAATAACCTATCAGTGTTTACGGCTAAGCATAGTGGGGTATCTAATCCCAGTTTGTTTCTTAGCTTTCGTGGATTCAGGAGTCATAAAGCCACTTTCGTGGTCGGGCTTCATACCTTCGAATGCATTCGGACTGCTTTGAAGGCGTTTGGCTTTAGTTTGAGAATTACCCCCTAACCACCCTTTACGCCGATGTCTGTCAACTCGAGCCTCTCGTGTAACCGCGGTAGCTGGCACGAGTTTTACCGGCTCTTTTAGCTTTGACTAAGTCAAGTTTTCACTTATAGCTTAATGTTTATTACTGCTGAATTCCCTTGGGGGTGTGGCTAAACAAGGCGTCATGGGCTCAGTTAGGGTTGTGCCTGATACCAGCTCCTTGGTTTCTAGGCGGAAAACAAGGGCATTCTCACGGGGGTGCGGATACTTGCATGTATAAATCTAGCTAAAGCTGACGGAAAAGTCAGGACCAAGCCTTTCTGTTTACGGAGCTTTCTAGGGCTCATCTTAACATCTTCAGTGTTATGCTTTAATGTAAGCTACGTTAGC